AACGGGAAACCTTTCACCGCGCCACACGATTCTTTCGCGAAGCGCTCTCTCAGACGTTTCCACTCCTGCCCCCGCAAGCAAAGAGGTTTCAAGATACCAGGCGACCAAGTGAAAGTGAACAGCTCCGAGCAAATCTTCTAGAGAGCGTACCCTTTGTTTCTACTCTTTCTCTCTTCTAAAAACAACTTCCAATCTAAAAAAGAAGCTCATTTTTATTCTATGGACCCCTTTCCGACCAATGAGGTGATGACACATGCATGCGTGCTTCTAAAGAGTGGGTTCCAAACCTGGGTGGCACTATAGAACTCAATCCATTATAAGGCTATTGGTGGATTATTTATCTTTTAGAATCCACTCTGAGATAGAGGAGACTCTAAGGAGATTTTGTCGAGATAAGGACTTGCAAAAGTCGAGTAGTCGCAGAAGTAAGGTCTCAGACTCGCAGAAGACAAGTGAAAAGGCTCTCGAGGTTTCGCCGTGGGAATTTAGCGAGAGTTTTCGCCGCTTTGAAACAATAAGTTTCAAAATCTCGCACAACGTGGTTTTTCTCTAAAAACTCGGAAGGCCCCAGGACCCCCCTTATAACCCCCTATAACCCCCCGGCCCCTATGCCAAAGCAGTTAAGTGCAAGGAGGTCAGAGCAGAGGAGCTTCCCGGGTAGCAAGCTAGTTAGGAGAGAAGTCACCTTTGGATTCTTAAGTAGGGGGGGCAGGGAGGAAAGCACGATAGGAGACATGTCTCGAGCCTAGGTGACAGCGGAGAACTTTCTAGCCTAGAAAGGAAGGAAAGAGAAAGGCTAGGAGCGATATAGGCTAAAGACGGAAGTGAATTCGTCTTTCGTCCGTATTGTGTCCCATGCCAGGATGAATAAATCCAAGGATTTTGAGTCATGCTCATGGAAGTATTGACTGGTTTAACGCTCATACCAATATGGCAGAGCATTTGAACATTTTCTTAACTATTGACACTTTCTTTTTTCGGTTTTAAGGAAGGCCTTGCCTTCTTAGAGAGATATAGCCACCATAGACTGGCTCGTCCTTAGGGCTATGAGAAGGCCAGGATTTGCCATGCGGTCTAGAGATCTAGTTGACGCTTGGAAGGAGTACACTGATATCCTTGAGAGAGAGAACGTGGCCATCCCGACCTATAGCAGGGAAGGACTTTTTATACTTCCTGCCACAGTTGAGTAGGCCAGAAGCCAGAAAGACAGATCAGTTCGTTTGTAACAGATCTTGGAATCAAAGCAACAGAAAGAAGGTTGAGTGATAGACGAGGAGAACGGTTGTTTTCAGATGACGAAGTCTTCGTCAGCGATAGGGCTTCGCGCCTGAGAACAAAAGGCAGAGAAAAGGGCTTACAGAGGATTTCCAATAAGAAAAGGAAGAAGACCCCCATAGCACTCAAAGCGGAGGGGCTCTTCCTCAGAATGACGATGTGTGAGTTTCTTTTTTGAGAGGATAAAAGAGGGATGAAGAAAGTTGGCTAAGGTCATAAGGTAAGGCCAAAGGGATTGGTGCATCTTTTTCTCTGATCAGGCAGTTTCGGTACCAGAAAGATTGCCTGAACCTGGAACAAATCCAGAGGAGGGTAATCTGGAAGAAGACCAGGACTCAGATCAAATGGACAGAGTTCCCTTAAGATCTGTCTTCGGTCAGAGTGTGGATAAAGGAAAAAGGAAAGCCACTACTGCCGTTGCTAGTCCTCAAGCGAAGAAGAAGAGCATGACAGAGAGATAGAAAGGGCGGAAGATCTTTTTTATGTTGGAGGAGACTTTCCAGCCTTAGTCAAATAGGGGGTGTAAATGCCGAAAAAAAAGAGAGGGAGACAGCTCGGAATACAACTGAGGGTCAAACTCCAGTTGGCTTTCCAAGATCGACGGATCAGCATGAGATTGTCAGGAATGAAACTGCCAATGTTCCTGACGCCTCTGGTTCTGCTTAACCCTCTCGGGCTCCCGTTGCTGAATTTGACGAAGCAGGTCCCAGGAGAAGAGGTCATAAAACCGGTATTCAAATCAGGTCTAGCTCAGCAAAGGAGAAGGTACTTCAAAGTTTGAATTTAAAAAAATTATTTTTATGTCTTAGAATCTCATTTTTTTACAGAGTAGACTCGGTAGTAGAAGACTCGTCTAAAAGAAGAAAGGAGACAGAGGTTGTAGGAGGATCATCTGCTGCAGACGAAGCAGAACCCTCCTTAGAAGAGAAGACAATTCCTTCGTCAATCACAAATGTTCCTGATGAAGTGTTAGGTGGTATGAGTCAATCGTTCTATTTTTCATCTTCGTATAGAGACTTAGAATGAACTGAGTTCTTTTTGTATGACTTAGACTCATTTGAGATACATGTTATTGAAGGTGATGTCCGCCGTGTGGAAACTGAACCAAGGTCAGGATTGGATGTCCCTGCTGGTGACATCCTCAAATTCATCCCAACTCTGACAGGAACATCCTTGAGTCCTTCCAAGTTCTTTGCTGGTGTGCAGGATGAAGAACAAGGCCAGGCTCAAGCGAGAAAGAAGGCAGAAAGATATAACCCAGACGAAGGGGCTTCGTCAGACGAAGACGGTGATGCGCCTTTGTTCCACACAGGCGCAAATGTATAAGTTATTCACATGTCACCACATTAAAAATACCGTTCGCATCCTATCACAAAGACTTTGTAAAAAAAGATATGAACTGTTCACATTCACCAAAAAAATGACTTAAGCACATTAATTTGTGCTTGACGACGCTCTTCTGCTAGTCAATTTAACGAAGCCTTTTCCTCCTTTTCATCTCAGTAATCACCTTCTTCTGATTTTCTAAGATGTTCAGACGAGTTTGGATGGTAGACATCTTCTCTTTGGCTCTCTGAATACCTTCGTCAACCTTGCGAAGCTCTCCCTCAACATCATGAAGTTTTTTTATGCAGGTGAAAGTAGGGGATCCATTGCTCCTCCCGTCTTTTCCGGCAAATGCTATGATCAACTATGCCCACCCACCTCGACAAGCCCGGAACTCCAGTCAATAAATGAACGGAGGGATGAACTGGATTTGAATACAAGAGAAGATGTTTGAAACCTCCTGCCATAGGGAAGGGGAGATCTGTAGTAAGAGCTCCCTCTCTCCCTGCTTTCGGCGCCTTGCTATTCTTTCAGGGAAACTCCTGAAGTTACGTCTTTCAGTACTGGGACTCAAGTCAAGTAGTTGAGATAAGCTCTTTGCTCTTTGTCAGGTGCCCTTAGTGAAGTTCCTTTTGTCCTATAGGTTCGTTCTAAAGGTCAGTGGTTCAAGTCAATAAGCGAGGAGGCCCTTCTCACTCAAGCTCAAGCATTTACTTTTATAGTTAGAGACCAACGTCTTGGGGCTAACGTGGGATCCGCTCAAGGACCTACTGGTTTAGGTAAATCTTTCATGCGTTCCCCGACTGGAGAGGTAATTTTTGGAGGAGAAACTCTGCGCTTTTCAAACAAAAAAGGTCGGAAGAACCGGGTTTAAAATAGTTATATATCTCTTTTTTTATACCGGCTGACTGCTTTTTATGCAAAAAAGACAAAACGGGATTGGATTTCCACTCATAAGGAAGGAAGGTTAGATATCTTTGACAGGGTTGTATTTTTGGTTGAAATGGGATGGTGTTCAAACTCCCAAAATGCAGTCTAGACAACGGGCCCTCCCCTTTCTGACTGGACTGACTCGGGGAAGGGTCAATCTCCTCCGGAGCATGCTTCACAGCCACTCATTCATCCTGACCAAATAGTAGAATCTATCTCTCAGCGATTCTTTTCTCCGCTAATCACCCCTTCCCAACCAGCCCGCCCGATCGATCTTGTAAGATCGGCTAATTCAAAGGGGTTAATCTGGTCCGAAGTTGTCGGAACGAATCGTTTGCTTTCTCGAAAAAAGCTTTCTTAGGGGTTGGCCCCCTATTTTCAACCATTACAGCTGGCGTCGACCAGCTTTGCGATACGGACGGACACGAAGAAGAACGCAGGCAGCGGAAATGCAAAAGAGAAGAGCAAAGATTCCCGACCCAGAGCATGTTATTGACTCAACCACAAATCTGTTGAATGAAGGTAGCTACTCTCAGCCACTAGTTAGAAGGAAATCCCTTGACTTCGCTTATGCCCTTATGCAGTAAAGAAAGCAAGTGAGGCGGGCTAAGATTCCATTCGAAGTAACATAACAGGATTCGATGTTGCACCATCTTCAACTCTTCTCGGGATCCGGAGTTTTTCGAGAAAAGGTCCCATCCTTCAATATCATGATTGGGTCGACCAGGCCAGATCATGAGTGAAATATCATGATCGGGTCGACGACCAGGCCAGATCATGAGTGAATAGAAAATCTAAAATGTACATAGCTGTTCCAGCTGAAATACTTGGAATAATTCTACCACTTCTACTAGGAGTAGCCTTTTTAGTGCTAGCTGAACGTAAAGTAATGGCTTTTGTGCAACGTCGAAAGGGTCCTGATGTAGTGGGATCATTTGGATTGTTACAACCTATAGCAGATGGTTTGAAATTGATTCTAAAAGAACCTATTTCACCAAGTAGTGCTAATTTCTCCCTTTTTCGAATGGCTCCAGTGGCTACATTTATGTTAAGTCTGGTCGCTCGGGCCGTTGTACCTTTTGATTATGGTATGGTATTGTCAGATCCGAACATAGGGCTACTTTATTTGTTTGCCATATCTTCGCTAGGTGTTTATGGAATTATTATAGCAGGTTGGTCTAGTAATTAGGGGGCGGCCGTTCGGTCGCCTATGATACTAGGACCAATAGGTCAAAAATGGGTTTGTGCCGCAGGTGTTGAACGATCTACTCTACACAGGTGTGGGCTTACAGGGCTAGGGCTCATAAACCCTTTCTTTCATTCATCAATAGGGCCCTGGTCGGTCACTTTTCTGGGCCGGGATCGAGAAGTGGAAGTCATAAAAAAGAGATCTTTCTCTTCGCACCTCAGATCAAGAGGGAGGGTAGCTTGTCAAGCTGGCCTATAAGAAAAAAGAGCTTTCTATTATTATTATATAATAATAATAGAAAGATATAAATACAAAGATTCGATGACTTTCTAAGGTCTAACCTTTCGCTCCCCTACTGAAAAGGGGCAAAGCCGCTTTGCACCACTGATAGACTACTTAAGATTCAATTCAAAAGGCCCTACTTAGTTGACTGACAATGACAAAGGCTTGCGAAACTAAGTAGGGCCTGACCTGAGGCCCCCTGCGAATCCGTAAATCTGAGGAGCATGCCGCAACAAAAGGATGGTCCCCTATGCATTTCATTCTTTCCGGAAGGGAAAAAAAAAAGAAGTACCCCCCATCATAGTGAACCTCTCCTTGTGATCGGGATGAGGTAGATGCCTCCCAGCCGGGGGGCGGATCGAATCGGAGTTTCCTTAGGTAGCCACCGACCTACAGTTATCCTTAAACTTCCGTGCTTGGTGGAGAAGAAGCGAACAAAGGTACGCTCGCTTGCTGTCTTGTTCTCTGTCGCGAACTGGGATCGCTCGCCAGCTAGGTCAGATTGGAGCAACATTGTATGAGAACTTATTACCCATATTCGGGGACAAGGGGCGGAACGACCTCTCGATCTACTTACTGCAGCCCAGGAAGAAAAACGTCGTCTAGGCGTTCCCTGTTGCTCCGATCTCCCCTACGCCTAGGACGTTGTCTGGGCCCAAGAGCCATAGTTAGTTGCTGTTTCCATTTGGTTGTTTTTTCTCGTTGTTGATACCGGCAAGACCCAGCCAGATGATGTCTGCTGGTTGGTAGTGAGAGGACTCTTAGTACCTGCATACCCAAAAGGGGGCGCTGGTTAAAAAACAAGCATTTTTTGTTTCTTGCTCTCCCTTAGCAGCGGGAAAGGAGTCTATCTATCTGCCTAGCTTTGGTAGATTTCCCCCAACGCAATCCACAGAAATTCCACGAATCCCTTGGTGGATAAGTCCGACGACTCAGCAGCAGTGCGGAATTGAGTTTATCGTCTGGTGGATCTGATCTATAGTTAGGGGGCAATACATACCAAAAGGTTCGAAGAAGGAACGCGCATAAGAGTATATACCCAACCCACCCTTCTTTTCTTTATAACCTATTCACATTAGTGAAGCGGCTGGATGCATAAGGGAAGTGCACGTTTGTGAGACCTTAGTTGGGATGCATAGGGGAGTTAACCTACGAGCACGGAAGAGCGTGGTACCGCTGCCCCTCTCTAAGTAAAGGTCAGATTCTTAGCCCTGTTGATGACTCCATCTAAAATACAATAGGGACAGCCGTTTCCGGAACCACGAGCTTCCTGAGAGAGTTTGAATTAGATTCATTGTTTGAAAACGCGGATTTGGTTCACTGTCGGTCGATTGACCGGTGGTTTGGTTGTTCTTAAGGCTAAGGGATGGTGGATGGGGGCAAAGAGAAGAAGGGCTAAGGCCTCAAAATTCCACTGATTGATTCTTTGATCCCGTCCACAGGTTCAGTGGCAGGTGGTTCCCCTTGACCTAGCTTTTTCTCCTTCTCCGCGGAGAATTAAAGCAAGCCATGCTTTTGAGGATCAAAATGATGGTTAGTTCGAGTCAGCTAGCTGCTCATTCAGTTCAGGTGGAAGGCAACAAGAACACTAGGAGAGGTGTGCCTGGATTGCTTGGCAATGGGATCAAGAGATGGGATTTTGCTGGCTTAACACCTTTCGGGTGAAAATCAATCAGAAGAGGTGGGTTTGAAGACTTTGAACTGCGCACTCGGGGAAGTAGAATCTCGACCTTTTTGAAATGCATTGTCTATGCGGGTTTCTTCTCATTGGATGCTAGAGAAGATAGGTCTGGCTTGGGCTGGGTCACCGGGATCAGAAAAGTCTGGATAGGAAGACGAAGAGGGCTTGGACCCGCCTCTGGTGATGCAAATGATGGTGATCCCTTGGATGCTTCTTACCTTTCACTGGCTTCGAAGCCCTGCGGGAAAAAAGGGGCTTGCTCTCGTCTCGATAGGAGAACGACCGATAGATTGCCTCTGCCGAGGTTCCCGGCACCAGAACAGGACCTAGTGAGATGTTCCTCAATGGAGATGAGGATGGAGTGCTGGTTGCTTCGTAGCCAGCTGGATTACTTGGAAGAGAGAGATAGGGAATGAATGGGGTGGACTTGGATTTTGATCTGGCAATTGGATTGCTATTGGAAGATCGATCTGGAGAACTTTAATATGCCTGGAGGAGAGAGAATGTGAATGAAAGAGATGGCTCAGTGCGGCACGGCACGTTTGTTGATGCCAGGGATAGGGATGAAGGCATTAGAAAAGCGGGTTCCTCGCCGGGAGAGAGTAGAGCCTTGGAGTGCTCATAGAAGTCTTTAAAAACCGATGAGCTATGGGAGACAGAAAGGCCAATAGCTAGCCGATTCGGAAGTCTCCGGATTCAGGAGATGCAGAGTCCTTTGGATGCGGCATACAAACAAGGAACTCGGATCAACAGAACAGGTCCATCCTTCCCCTCCATTCGCCGGCCCCCTCTGCCTGGCTCCATAGGGGTCTGGAGAAAGAGAGATGATTAGACCAGAAGCCTGAAGGAGTACCCGCTCCCCTCTCCCCTCTATCGTATCGGTTGATGGGTTGAGAGATAGTTGCTTTGGATGGTTCTCTAACCTCGGAACGAAAGAAGTGATTTGGACAGATGCTTCCTCATGGGCTTTTCTCCAGGAGACAGGAATCAGGGGCGGATAGATGGTTATCGAGATCCCACTTACGTATCAACGACATGAGTGGGCATGAACGGAATGGTGGCTAGTCTCCTCGACCGGAAAGATAGGGCTAGACGCGCCTTCTGTTCGTTCCTCCGTACCTTTTCTTTCTGTTTGGCTTTTCCCCAGCCCCCAAACTACAAGCCTTTTAGCTGCTAGCCAGCCTCCTCCCCTGTCTGTCCCGACATCCATAAAGTCTTTAGTCCCGATCATCAACACTCGACTGAAGGGAACGAAAGAAGGGGAAGGAGAGGGAGGTTTTTCTTGGCCCGGGGCCGGCTCCTTCCGATCCGGAGAAATAATTCTTTGAATAGATGGCTCAGTGGCTTAGCTTGGCTTCGGAAGGAATGAAGCGAGAAGGGAGGAAGGTTGATTGCCTGGATTTATGGTTTCTCCTACCGCCGGTAGGGACCTCCTTTCTGATCCCGGTCCCGACATCTTAACTGAATGGCTGGGCTTTTTTCGTTCATCGGGTGCATACATCATGGAAGGACGAGTGCTTCGTATTGCCGCTGCTAAGCCGCCCCTCCAATGTGGATATCTGGAAAAGGGGAGCGAGAGGTCAAGATCTCGAGAAGTTCCATTCCTTCCGTGGATCCGGGAAAGGGACCTCTCTCTCTCAATCAAAGGGATGAGACGAGGCTTTCTACCTCTGAATACCTCCTCTCTCCAACTATGGATCCATCTGGCTTTTCTGGGGAAAAGTGTCTTCCGTAAATCATTCAATCACGCTTTACTCAACATCTTCCTCTTTCCATACCTTCTTCTATCATTCCCAGGCCAAGGGAGAGGTACGGAACACGAGACCTGTAGTTAAAGAAAGGAAAGCGAGAATGGATAACCGGCAAGTAGGGAACCAGGGGGGCACCGGTCAACTCTTTTGCCTTTCACTCCAATTCTTCCGCAAGGGTTTACATCTCTGCTTCAATGGGTGGCCTTCACTCGAAGCCAATCGTCCTTCCGATAAGGCATTCACTCGAACCATCAAGAGAATGGTTCGAATCGGATTCCCGCTAAGGGAACGAAGCAATGGCTGCCTGCAGTTGAATGAGTTGGATCGGATGCTGGAGCGGCCATCAGTCGCAGGGATTTCAACTTCTTTTCTCGATGGAAGGACAAGCAGAATGAATGACCGGGGAAGTGACAAATCAGGAATCCAGAAGCTAGAAAGCATCTCTAGGTCGGATGCTTATCCCCCTCCAACCAATCATTCCCTATCAATCTTTCTGGTCAAGGACCTCGCCTGCCTGCGGGGGGGAGATAGTAGGGAATTGGATCCTGTTGATTGAGTAAGATGGGAAAGAGATGGATGGCGCGGAAGAAACCTATTTAAAATACCTGATATGAAAGAAAAAGTCAAAAAACGGACGATTGTGCGCCGATTTCTATTATATCGGACCCCTCCGGATTTAGCCAAGGAGGAGTTCGATTTCGCTTCTTTCTCTTAGTCTGGGCCTATCCCTTTCGGATCTGTCTTTTATAGCCCTACCGGGTGTACGCGGGTGCAATGGCCTGGTACGAGCTCTACGCAAGCGCAAGTAAGGGCCGACCCGTATCGATAGTGTCAGGTGGGGGCAATAAAGAATAAAGAAAGGTCATAGGGCGAATACCTTGTTGAAGATCCCCCATCTCATACATACCATACGAAGCACTACCCTAGGTCCATTGAACCTTCTCTCGTAAATTAGTTCAGTCCCGGCCGGCTGTTACGTTACGAATCATGAAATGTTGACCGAACAGTAAGCCATTTACCTGGATCCCATTTACCCGATGCCTTTGGTCGAACCAACAAGCACTAAGGAAATGCGCTTGTGCCTATGATTAATCTCAATTAAAAAAATGCTAGCCGACTCTAGCTCTGAACCAGTCCTCGCGAATCGTCCACTCTACCGCACCCGAGAGGTGATCGTTAATAAATGAAAGATAGTGTTTAACACTTTATGAGTGCCCCTTTGTCCCAATATCCCTGACATAAGTTCAACCTATACTCGCGGATCACAAAGCCATTATTTAAAAACGACACCTACCAATTCAGAGTGCACCCATTCCTATGGAGAAAGGAAGTCTTCTCCCGGGCCTACGTTCCTGGAGCGCTTCTGCGTCTTGCTTTCGGCTTAGCCCACAATCAACATCTCCCTATAGCTCTTGAGGTGAATCATCCATCTCCTTATGCCTTACATATCGTACTCCTTCTTTCTTTTGAGAGGTAGAGGCTCGGGCATTAGGTGAAGGCAGATTAGGAACGAGGACGTTCAACCAAAAGAAAAGCACCAGGGATTGATTAGGGACCTATACAGGACAGTTAGACGACAGATAGACCCGATGGATGACCATAAGTGAAGGATCAAATATCGCCTTTTGTCATTTAGATACTATGTCCGGTCCTAGTACCTCATTCTTTCTTGCCGCATTCCTCCTTTTTTAGACATAACATAGTCATAGTCTTGTATCCATTCCTACCATCTTTCGTTACTTTATGAAAGGTGAGTTCTACTTCCCTGCCGCGAGGGCTTCTACCAGCTCTTATTTTGCCCCCTATATGAGAAGGACTACACGGGAACCCAGCAAACAGAGGTCAAAGTTCAATAGAGAGAATTTAGTTGATAGCTTCCAGTAGTAGTTGCTTGATGGTGTGTAGTGGGATGACCTGGTAGCGATCATATTAGTATGTATATGAGCAGTTCACCATGAGCAGGAGTTTCTCGATATCAGATCTTGAAACAAAGGAGGACCATTTCTCACATCAAGGTAACTACGATAGGCAAAAGAAGACTCTTAGGTCGTTGATTCAAATTCTACCTATATTTGCATTCACTTAATGGTAAAACCAACAATGGAATTCACTCTAACATCCGGCCGGAGGAAAGACTGACTACTACAAGGGCTTGTGCCAACCAACAAGAAGGGGGACGGAGCAAAGACATCTCTTGGCCAGAACCGGACATTGCCCTTTACCATCCCACCACTAGGAGACTGGGACTCGAGGCGTGGTTAAGTATTCCCTTCCGCTCTGGAAGTTCATTTCTTTCCCGGTGAACAATATCTTTCTTTTCTTTTCTTTTATGTTATGTTCTAGGAATAAGAACTTTACCTTCCTCTGCAGTGAGCTTCTAGAGAGCGTGAAGTCAGTCTTGTAGATCCAGGGTTTTTCCGACGTAGCCACCTATGCCCTACCCGAAGGGGCGGTGGTTCCTTGTCTCTGTTATCCCTATCTCTCACAAGAGCGACTTAACACAACAATCCATCGAAGCTCGGCGTACGCGATTAGAGTCAACTTGACTACTTTCACTTCAATGGGATAGACAGGGATCGAACCTGCCATGAGCCTTGCAAACTCTATCCCCCAATCCAATTAAGATCAAGATAAAAAGAGAATAACATGTCGTATAGTTGCTGTAAGAAAGAGCAAAAGCAAGGAAGGCTGTAGTTGAATAAGTCGATCTTCTTTTCTTCTCTTGATTATCAATCAGTAGGCTTTGAAGCAGTAGTGCCCCACTATCAATCAGAGTAGGAGCTAACCACTACGCTAACGTAGGCTTCAAAGCTAAAGATAGGAGGGAAGGAGTGGAGTCAAGCCCTGACCGTCGTCCGCTCTGGTCGAGCCAGCCATCTAAGATGCTATCCAAGGCGAGTCCTTGAGAGAATGAATTAGTGTAATAGATGACAGCCGGACATTCCGGAAGGATTGATGACGCATCTTCCCGGGGTAGTGAAGTCTCCAATAGAACTCTTACTTCTCGCCCCTCTTCTCTGCCACCATCCCCCTTACATATGGCTGGTAGAGTACCTCTCTACTCATGTCCAAGGACTACGGCTCATCTATAACAATAACAATTCAATCGATTCCCTCTGTATACCTGCCTCTCTGTCCGGACCGGTGCAAGCACGAGCTATTCATTCCCCTGCTTAAACCACTCTACCCATACAAAGATCTGCCTCTGCCACGCCCACTGCTTCAGTGAATTCCACCACTACAGGTTCCAGCGAACTACAACTTCCGATGGTGACTTTCTTGATCCTTCTTCAAGCGCCTGCAAGCAAGTTACGGGCTGATAAGCAGCCGCGCGAGTAGCAGGAGATGGCTCAGCTCTGCGTTCGCAGGCACCCTACACTACTGCCCACCAGAAGGAATTGAGTTGCTGACACTGAAGTTCGGAGCTATACCACACAAAAAGAAGCATGTTCTGGGCCCCGATGTCTAGTAGAGTAGAACCGAAGCGTGAACACTAGATCGAAGGCTGCTGCAGAGAGAGAAGCTCTCGACTTACCCATATTTGGATGTGTGGTTATCATAGGTCAGCCCAAGGGCGAATCTTTCTCTTTCTCTTTCACTGGCCTATAATCAATCTTTCCTTTGCTTGCGTGGCCTGGCTCAAGCCCGTTAATACCTTCAAGGTGAAAGCATCCCCCAATCGGTAGCTAAGCTAGTTGACGGACCCTGTCCTGTCCACGGAAAGCTTCACGCCCTGGAATGGAATAACTTAAGAAAGCCGAGTGCCGAACCGGAGATAAAGACGTAAACTTCTTAGAGCTACTTGAAGCTATACTCAAAGAAGGCCTACGCTTGACTTGTTCCTCCATTTGAGAGTTCCGTTCCAGCTAGCGAGAGCACTACTTTACATGATAAGCGGCGAGTTTTTAGGTTCAGTAACGAACGATTGGGGATTTCGAGGATCCGATCTTTTCACATGCAATCCTCGATGAGATGATTCAATTAGGCCCGTTTTTGATCCTGAATGAATGGACGAAGGGTATCACATTAGGGACCCCTCTCAACTAGGTATTCGGCCTAAGGTAAGGATAAATTGCATTTAAGCGAGCTTAAGCCTATAGTTACGTCTACTTTTAGGCAACCTCCTGCCTGATCGAAGAAAGGCCCCATTGCCTGATCATAGACTGGATTGGATGAGCTGATCAATGGAAATGTCCAATCCTTCTCCGACCAATCCTACCTGACTTGTCTTATCTATGCTAATCGTGTGGGACTGGCCCTACTCACTTACCGGAAAGAGCAGAAGGCATTGACCCGCTATCCCCTTACCGGGCCTCAAACTATTCGCGCAATTCAATTCCTTCTTCCTGGACGGATAAAGAGAAGTTCTTCGTTTGCCGTCTCATAAGAAATGGGAGGCCAGGTGCCGATCCGAAAAGACAGGATACGCGAGAGAAGGGGCCCATTAGCCACCAATAGTAGAGAGTGGGGGCGGTAGTGCAGTAGGCATGCTAGCGTAGGCTTCACCCCCTGACTCTTTCTGCTCCGTGGTCGATAATACGGTCGAAAAGACCAGCGAGCGAGATGGTTGTTAATAGTACTCCCTATCATTGCCTTATGAGTTATAACATCCTACAATCGTACCGATGTCTACTAAAACCTACGGGCGGGTGCGCCGCAACAGCGGCAGTAGTGAACATTTCTACTAAAGAAGGGAGAGGGGAGCCTCTACCGCGGTTAGGTTCCCCCGCGACTCTAGTTTTTGGTATATGCGTTCCGGGAGTGTCCAATCCCATAGTATCTGGATTCGTAATACCGAACCCTATCTCTTTCTATTTGCACGATCTCGCATGGGCTCGTAGGAAGCGAACTCATAGTAAGCAAGAGGGCCAGGAAGGAGGGAGCGGGAACCAGAAAGATTCCTACGACGAGCCCGAGCCCCCCCTATCCCTATAAGGCGAAATAGACCTTTATTTCCTTTCTATATTATATAAGAGTTGCACCAGCGACGTCCTTCTTCAGTTTGCTTTTAGTCTCCCGCGATTGAATATCCTTATCCAGCTCTTTGACCCGATCCATCAATTCTTGAATCTCTTTGTTCAGTTGTTCCTTCTCCTTTTTCTTAGCTTCTAAGTTCACCAGCTCTTCATGATCTTTCTTCGATCTCTCTATATACTCTTCTCCTTCTTGAATATCAGCCATCAGCTTCGCCATTGCTACATCAGTCTCTTTCACCAAATAGCCTAGCTTTGCCCTAAAAAATCGACAATCGAAAGCCCTTTCTTCTGAATCCCTAATGTCAGCAAAAATGTCCTGCAGAGTCTCTATAGGGGAATCCACTGTAAGCTCAGCGACATTTCTAACCAAATAGAAGAAGTCTGCCCAATCATTTTTCATCAGATCCTCTACTTGTTCAGGATCTAAATCAAAAGTTTTGAAATCCCCTGAGAAAACAATTGCAGAAAATGGGGGTAAGCTAAGGCGGCCCATTCACTGCAGGACTTCGTCGGATTCTTGCTCTCCTCGCTTTCAGACTCAAAGCTAAAGCTAGGACTAAACACTTTTGCAAACTGACTAATGAAGGAAGACTTGGGACTTGCCTTCGGCCTAAAAGCAGGGACTAAATTAGCTGCCTTTTCTTCCTAGCGTTGTTTGCCTTCCTGTCTTTCGGACTAGCAGCTTGAAGTCCGCTCTTAAGTGAGTTAAGTCAGCTGGATATGAGCCTTGAGGATCCTTGTTTCGAGTGAGACGTTCTGTAAGGCCATTTTTCACGAGGGCTATTTTCGAAAGAGAAAAGTAGTTCCTTAAGTGCTTACTGTTTTAGATTTATACGCGTAAACAAACGTCAATTCTGAAGGTTTCGTTAACCTCGCTTTAGTGCTTTTAAGCCAGTCCTGTAATTGCTTTTAAGCCAGGCCCTGTCATTGGCGTATTCACTTAGTTAATACGCCTTACCTTAATGCGCGCGTACTACCAAATTCTTAGTTTTGTTTGATTTATGACTCGCGCGCGTAAGAGGGCTCTCTCCTTTGTTCAACATTTGAAATCGTTCTTGAAGTGCGGATCATAACCTAACCTAGCCTATCGTCATGAACCCTGTCAAGAGTACAGGACGTATGTCATAGGCTCCTATGATTCAGCACCTTGAACGACAACCTTCGACACTAAATAAGCCTGCCCGAACCAGTAACCAAGGACATATTAGTCGCCTGGGCACCAATCCGTACCAGTTCCTCCGAGTGCCAAGGGAACACATTACACGTACCACACCCAACCCTCTCTCCTTAATTCCTTATCTCCCGTCGCTTCGGTCAGTCGGTCGCCCAGGCCATCCAAAGCCTTCCACTCCTGTTTGAAGGACCACATATACAGTATGCCCCGATTTCGTTTAGGACAGAATGTCTTGCGCGCGCCTATGGGCAAGGTGGCAATTCCACGTTTTGTATAGCGCCTTTCTTTCTCGTCTTTCAGTTTTTTCCCCTTACGTGAGACGCTGCCGAGTCCTTCCACAGGACAGAGATTCATGGCAAGGGCGGGCATATCGACGTGCAGGACCCATCTGCACTAAAGCGCTTAATGTTCACAGCTAGGTTCGCGTTTGGCTTAAGTAGCCGAGTGGTCGCTGCTACTATAACGCTTGCCTACCTGAGGGATAGCGGTCTTCGGTTTTCTGTAGTGATCGCTGTCACCATACTCGCCTAGCTAATCCGATATTGGCATCTAGGAGTAGTCTTGCCATAAGACAGTGCTGCAATGCTGCCCTCTCTCACGGAACACTTCCTTATTCGTTTTACACAATCATCAGAAGGTGACGATGAAACCGGCCCAGGTGACAGAGCGTACATCCGTGTGATCGAGACTATATGATAACGAAATCAGACTAGCACCATTCCTTGCTTCGCCATAAGGAAAAGGAACTAAATCGACTTTTCATAGAGTGACTAAGGAGAAGACCCCTGCTACCGCTAGCCTTAGCTAGCCAGACGCCTGAGCTTTCGTGGATAAGAATTCCCTCGCCTTAGGCCTATTTCACTCCCCACTCTAAAGAAAGGCTCCCCTCTGACTTCGCCAGTCGGTAAAGTAACGATATCGACTTCATAGAGTGACGACAGGAGAATATCTAGCTAAAGCTAGCCTTAGCTAGCCAGTTGCGAGTTCCTCAGGAAAAGAGAACCCTTATCCACTGATAGACATAACTATGTCCACCTTTAGTCTGCCTACGGTCGGTTAAGGCAAGTGGTTGAAACCAGGGGCACGACTGAAACGTCTTTAGTGTCTGGCAGTAGCTGCTGCTTTAGTCTCTGACTAGCCTTCTCCTAGCTGCTTTAGTTAGATCGGAATAGCTGTCCTAGCCTTCGGCCTTGAGACTAGCCTTCGGACTAAAAGCTGGGAATATTGAAAAGTTCAATAGTATGTGATGACTCCCACTCCCTTGATTTACCTAGGACTAGTAAGAGTATGGCAGAGGGAATTAGCACTCGACCAGAAGGAGAGCAAGATGAAGGACTGAAAGGAGAGGTACGACTGAAAGGGCAAGTGTAACGAAGAGACGAAAGAGAAAGCGAGCAAGCAGCAGTAGGCTTTGAAGCAACGAGCGGAGCTTCACGAAGCGAGCCAAAGAGTAGCTAGCTAGTCTTTTTCAACAGCTATAGCTTGAAGCGAAGGGACTAGTGAAACGGCTTGATGAGCGAAGGCTAGCCGAGAAAACTGGGAAGAAATACCTACCTAACCACCAAGAGCTGACTAAAGTACGCCTTACTAGTCCTACGGTCCGTTAAGGTGAGTGTAACGAAGGACTACTCTTAGGAAGATGAAGGGAAAGGTCAATCAAGGGTGAAGCAGGAGTCAACCACAAGAGGAGGCGAGCGGAGTGAGGGGCAGGCTATATACGATCCGCTGGTAGTTCTTCTTCCTTTGACAGCAGAAGGAAGATCACCACCAAGGCTTAGTGAGCGGGAAGGACCTCTTTCTCCGCCATCTCCCGGGATTGTGAAACTCGAAAACAAATATGCTCGGCTGGCTCATATCAATGGTTCGCTGGAGGAGTAGAGTGAAGCAAAAAAAAAAGCCGTATCGCGCAGGAGCGCTACTGCATGATAGTGGAGTGGAGTCAGGCTTCTTAAGAGAGATTCGTTACACTTACTTGAATTGATGACCATAGGAGTTACCAAGTTCTTTCATTCAACAGATAACGAAAAGACAACAGAACATAAAAAGAAAAAAGTAACTAAAATCTTAGTCCAATCCTAAAGCGAAGGTCTTACTACTACTACCTCTAAGTCCGAAGGCTGAAGATTGATTGAAGACTTTTCTGATCATGAGGGAACAAATAAAATAGAGAAACCGCATGATCGACCTCCCGCGAGTCCGGGTCAATCATTACCATCATTCCTGAACTTGAACCCACCTCGTTAATAATGACTCAAGCTAAAAAGGCAGGGACAAGTTTCCACATGCACAAGTGAGGACTTTTAAGTACATCAAAAAAAGTCAAAATAGAGTGAATCTTCAGCGTTTACCGGTTGATCAACCCGATCAACTGAAACTTTCACTTCAATCATAAAAGAGAAATCATCTTCCAGCGGGGGATAGATGTGCAATTAGAATCCGACTATTGGGGTGAGAGGACCTGCTCAGGAAGGGATACCAGGCTGCGAACAAACATCGAGAGTCTTCGAAAGGGACTCACAGAAACAAGAAGAAAACTGTCACTTTCGAAGAGATGCATTGGCCCCTCACTTTGTTTGGTGGACTTTAGAAGATGTGTTACCAGTTGTTAAGGTCTTTTTTTTTTGGGGGGGGGAAGATATGGCAGATGGAAACATGTAAAGGAATGAACGTACGAGTAAAGCTACAACTTTAGAGCCGCTTACCTTTAGGAACAAAAAACGTCTAGTCTGACACACGCAATTTGAGGCCTCTTGGGTGGTAGGGTGCGAACGAGCCGGTTCATCGATGTTGAGGGAAAAGGTGGCTATGGTTTGTCCCCCTGCCAAATAAACACGAGATGAAGGGTGTAAACACTTATATTACAAGTCCCACTCAGGATACCGACCAGAATTTCGCTCGTTACAACGGGCCGTGAACACAAAAGGTGCTCAGAAGCCAAAAGCGAGGTGTGGTGACCGTCCCCTAAGCGTCAATAATACGCTAACCCTTTCTCGCCCAATGCCAAACCGGGTAGTGATGCTGGATTTCAGAGTGCGATGGAAGATTATAAAAGTACCAGAAAAGCTGGATTGGATTTAGGGCAGGGGTAGGGAAACAAATAGAACCGTTCCCGCCCCCGAGAAAGGAAAGGCTCGATCTATGAAGATCCGTTTTGTTGATGCTTTCCTGTTGAGAATGAAGAAGAAAGGAGAGAATTGAGCAGGTTCAGGTCCATCTGACCTCACCCAATTCCACCTAGTTTCTTGTTTGATCTACTGTAAGCGCAAGCAAGCAATAGCATCTAACAACGAGCGAGAGACTAACCAACTGGACCAGAATAGAGTCGGACTGTATCTATTGATTGATAGGAGGGGGGGACCTCATATCGAGAGATAAGGTCCCGCGCCTCACCAGCGCTAAGGAGTTTTCTTAATAAGCGGCTGATTGAATCCCTCCTTTGACTATACTATAAGTCAGTCAGATAGGAATCTCCTTAGCAGATTCTAATACTCGCAGGCCTGGGGTCTTTCGCTTCCAAAGAATGTGGATTCGGCATGAAGATTTTCACAATTTTTTGTTTGATCTCAACCATGCTCGGGAAATCCTTTTCAAGTCTTCTACAGGAAGATTGACTTGACAAATCAAGCACTGAATTGGTGAACTATTTCAGAATATAGAAATGCCGAAAACGAAGAAGGCCAATTTGCTCTTGAACAGAGTTGGTCTGCTGATAAGAAAAGGGAGTTAGATTCGGCCAAGAATAACCTTGAAAAACTTCTGCTTTCCGAAGAAAGATTCTGGAAGCAAAAATCAAGAGTGCAATGGCTCCAAGAGGGGTTTCGGAAGACTATATTCTTTCATCTTACTTACTGCCAAAGAAAGACAGAGAATAAGCACCTTGAACCAAATTCAGAACTTGTCTCTGTATGGCAGGAAGCTATAAATTTATTTCATACATTACTTTATTCTCAAGGTTCAGTGCTTGAAGATGAGATCCTTGATACCATCCCCTCTCTGGTCACAGAGGAAGATAATAAGATGCTTACGGGCCCTCCTAATATGGAAGAAGTTAAAAAGGGAATTTGGAGCATGTCGGCGCGCACTAACCCCCAAAAAGGGCCTCCCCTATCCTTTAAAGCCTGATGGCTTTCCGGGTTCTTTTTATAAATCTTGTTGGGATTTAATAAAAGAAGATCTCTTCCAGCGGGTCACTTATTTCTTCGCTGAAGGTACGATCCCCCGTTCCATCAATGCGACTTTCTTTGTTCCTAAGGGGACTCCTCTAGATAAAGGAAAGATAAAAAAAAGCTCTCTCATCTTCTGGATAGAGTAAAAAAAAGTGGTAGGAGATGAAAGCATTGTTCTCCAGTGGCGGGCGGCTTATTTTGCTTAAACATGTTCTCTCCTCGATGCCTATACACCTTCTTGCAGGGATTCCAGCTCCAAAGGGAGCTCTTGACCAGTTGGAAAAAATGTTAGCTAACTTTTGGTGGGGTGGTGATGAAGACAAAAGAAAACTTCACTGGATATCTTTTGAGACTATGTGCCTACCTATTCAGGAAGGGGCTTTTGGTCCCCCTACTACAAGGCATTTTCAAGATCTTTCTAAGGCTTTTCGTATGAAGTTGGCCTGGTCAATAAGAGGGAGTCAGACTTTGGACAGAAGTTTTTCAAAAGAAAGTCTCTGAAAGCCCCTATGGTTTGCTGCTTCCAAACCTGGTTGTCACGCACTTGGAGTGAAATCTGTTCTATTATCAGACAACCCCACCAACACTTAAGGGCTCAAAATGGTTGATTGGAAATGGAGCTAGCACGGATTTCTGGTTCCACCCCTGGCTTTCTGATATTCCTCTCATTGAAAGTGCCCCCCTCTTATTGACCAGGCCAACTCCTTTACTAGTTATTTCCCCAAAATCATAGATGTGCTTGATGCACATGGCAACTGCTTTTTCAATGATATCTAAGCATTTTTTCCTCACGGAGTGGTTTATGATATCAGGAATAGTGGCATAGTCACATCTCATCAGGAGGACAGGGTGATATGGAAAAACAATAGTAGTGGGTCATTTTGTCTCAAAGCTGGTTGGGAATCGATAAGAAATCGAACAGGCGTTCAAGCTTGGACTAAATTTGTCTGGGATAAAGCCATTCCTACAAGAATTAGCATTTTTGCGTGGAAGCTCTTATTTTACTTTGTATGCGGGGATTTCAGAATCAGTTAAGGGAGGGCGATAAAATGAAGACGAAAGGTATCAGATTAGCAAGCAAATGCTTGTGCTGTTCGGAGCATGATAAAGAAAGTCTTGATCACCTCTTCATCAAGAGTGAGCTTGCTATGGAGGAACTCTTTTTATCGCTTTTTCAATATCAGATCCTTCCAAACGGATTCCATTCAGTCCCGGCGGTTTAACAGATCTCGCAAGAAATCCCAAGTTGG